CAAGTTATTTATTATTTCAAATATCTGTCTTATTTCTTTACATATAAATAAAAAAAATATATATATATATCCATATGGAAATAAACTGCGTCCAATAGGATTTGAACCTATACCAAAGGTTTAGAAGACCTCTGTCCTATCCATTAGACAATGGACGCTTTTTATTCAAATTTTAATATTTCTTGTTCGGAAATATAGAGTTAAAATAATTAAAAGAATTTGGTATTTTTGGTATTAAAGTCTTGAAATGGTGCATTACATGAATTCTATTCATTCCATTTTTTTTTTTAATAAAAAAAAAAAAAAAATAGAAATGTTTTTAGAATATTAAAAACTCTAACGATAAAGTAAAAGCGGGTAGCGGGAATCGAACCCGCATCGTTAGCTTGGAAGGCTAGGGGTTATAGTCGACGTTGAATCATCATTTTTAACGTCTCTAATTCAAAACCGAACGTGAAACTTTGGTTTCATTCGGCTCCTTTATGGAAGATAGGTAAATTCACAGATTCAGACATGAACGAAATAAAAAAAAAACCGACCCATAACATCTATGTCAGCTTTCGTGTCTGAGTGTAGTCATAACAACCCGCTTTCTAGACGATCCCTATAGAAAAGAGGGGGTTATATTCTAACAATCTTTCTAGTTACTTCGTTCTCTACTTCTATATTGAAAGAACCCTTAGGAAAAGTATTTTCCACCGAGCTAAAACAATTTTTCGATGTCTTTAGTAAACCAAAGACATTGTTTAATAGCTATTTTGCTTCAATTTATCTCATAGAAATTAAAAAATTGAAGATTTAGTTACGATCAGAAATAAATTTTCTATCTTTATCCATGGCTCCTTTACTAATACTCATTCAATTGGAAGTATTGCTCCAATAAAAAAAATTATGTTTCGTAATCTCATAATCCAACCTTTAAATTTAAAATTGATTATTGGGTACAAATCACCAGAATGTATATTCTTCCTCGAATTTTTTATTGAGAGTGAAAGGATTCAATCCTTTTAAGAAAAAAAGTTTTTGATCGGAATGAATATTAATCAAACCAAATGACCCCTTAACTATATAAGGGGTTGTAGAACGAATCGCACTTTTACCACTAAACTATACCCGCTACAATCTGATTATTATATAGAAATGGACCTTTTGTCGAACAAGAAAGTCAGCCCTAACCAAAACCAAAAGTCAATCAAAAGATAGTATCAGAAACGAATCATGAAAATTAGAGCATTTACGTGTTTGTTGTATCCGAGGACCTAATGGATTAGGAAAAGAGGATTTATTTAATTTAAATAAATAAATAGTCAAGTGTTTTTTGCCGGAGGTTTTTGTCTTATACGTCTCGAACTTAAGCCATAACACAAAAATGTATTGTGCAAGAAACCACATTTATTTTTTTTCTTATTTATTTACTTTACTAGAATAAAAGGACTAAATAATAAAGAAATGACATTTTGATTCGATGTTGATTCTATATATATTATAGAAATTTAAATAGTTCTTTATTTTTTTAATCGCAATACTAAGCAAGTGTGTGTTTTTTTATTAATTTAATAAATACTTTTTTAATGATTTGTTGAAACAAAAGGGCGGGCCCGGCTAAGAGGCCGGGCTCTGGAACTAAAAATCCCGAAATAATAGTATATACTATGAACAGGGTTTTCAAGCCTTATTTTTTATAATGTAGCAATGTATTATCCTTTTTAAATTAGGAGGAGAGATGGCTGAGTGGACTAAAGCGTCGGATTGCTAATCCGTTGTACGGATTTTTCGTACCGAGGGTTCGAATCCCTCTCTTTCCGTTTTCGTTGATGACTTGGTATTTTTTTTTTTTAATTTATCGCGAGCTCTTTTTTTTTTTAGCGTTAAAGATGTGGAATAGTTAAAATGTTACTAAATAACATTTTTAAATAAAGCAAAGAAACCCTTATTTTTTTATTCTTCACGTCCAGGATTACGTCCTGGATCATTAGACAGGAATCCGAAGATAAAGAGAGAAACAAAGAATATCACTACCGTGTAAACAAATAGTTTGAGAGTAAGCATTACACAATCTCCAATATTTTTTTAGGAAAAAAGATAATAGATTCTCCACTTTTATACTCCATACCCTATTTTTTTATTTTGACACCAAGAAATAAAGTGGGATAATTCAGATTTGTCGCGGTTGTACAATAATTTCAATATTTGAGGTGGGAGTGTAGAACTTATCTGATCTTATAAATTCGTAAATTTTTTTTTTTTCGAATATATCGTGAATTTGTCTGGGACAGTATTAAAGATAAAGATATCAGCGAAAACTCACAGCAGCTTGCCAAACAAAGGCTAATAGAAAAAAGAACAGGGGTATTACTGGCATAACATCTACAATTGGATTCAAAAAAGCATAGGCTTCGGGCAATTTCGCGACGAAAAAACTACTGGAATAAAGAGTATCATTAATGTAGATACAGATCAAACTAACTATATTAAGCATAACAAACATTTTGTTCTTTAGGATAATTGTATTTATTTTGATTGAGTTATTAATAAATTGAGTTTTTTATTAGTATAAATATTTTATTATTAATTTTATTATTAATATAAATATTAATAGAAAAAAAAAAAATGAATAACAAGAAAATAAGATAGACTAAAAAATTTTCTTTTATTTTAACTCACCCAACCAAAAACCCTTCTATTCTGAAATCAAAAGAGAATAGAATAAATCATACTTTCATATAATATCTTAATTTAATTATATGTAATGATCAATAAATTAAGTTTAATTCTATGTCTACATGTATAGTAGACACGTATAGTCTATATGTCTAAAAATTCTAGTAATATATTTTATCGATATATAGACTGGAGTTGACGAAGAACCCGTACTAATATTAGTGTTTATTAGTGTCGAATAGAAATAAATGTAGTGTCGAATAGAAATAAATGGGGCGTGGCCAAGTGGTAAGGCAACGGGTTTTGGTCCCGCTATTCGGAGGTTCGAATCCTTCCGTCCCAGAACATATTTAACCCCCGATCATTTTATCAATATCTATGGAATAAAAATATCTATGATAAAATATATTTTATATCATAATAAACTTTATAAAAAAATAAAAAAGGGGATTTCCTTTTCGGACACTCTTCTGTTTCTGTTTAAGAGTTGAATATTGATATAGAATGTTGTTTCTTTTTTTTATCTATTATTTTTAATAAAAGACGCTTTAATCCAATAGGGATTATGAATTTATTTCTCTATTACTGATGATAAAATCAAAAGCGAATGGTTCTTACTCTAAAACTGTATAGTATGCAAAATACAAATAATGCTATCGGTTAGGAAATTTTTCAATCAATTAAATGTTTGTAAATAATTATTAGGATTTATTGCTACTTGAAGAAGTGTGAAATTGTTGAATTTATCCTATAACTATCATGTTACTTAAAGATACAGATTCAAAAGAACTTGTTTATTCGTGTTCTATTAGTTAGAATTCGTTAATTAATTTTTTTTTAATAATATAAAACTATTCGAAATTTAGAATGGTATAAATAAATTAAGAAATAAAAAAAAAAATTAGAGAATTTTTAATATTCAACTATAACCAAACTATATTAATCTAAAAAAATAAAATGGGGTTCAATTGATTTAATTCTTGCTGAGACTTTCCATTCTTCATATATAAGAAAAAAGCATAGATTACTATGTAACGACCGAACCAATGATTATTCATGATTCCATTATCGAATCAATTACATAAGGGGTCCAAACTGAAGGAATGTTATGGTAAAACTTCGTTTAAAACGATGTGGTAGAAAGCAACGTGCGACTTGAAGGACATGATCCGTTGTGGATTCTTACATCCACCATTTATATATATATTATATAGGAATGAAAGTGCTCTTGACTCGACATCATTTGTTCTGTTACACCGGAACCTTCTTTTTTGGGGGGAGGGGGGGGGGGATGTAATTAATTAGATTACAGTACAGGATGGAGCTCGAATATAAAGTATTGATTTATTTCTCAGGGGCAAGAATCTAGGGTTAGTATCAATCAATAAATTGGAACAACTTCGTAAGTATATTTTTGATACATAAATCTAAAGGATCCGATTTGAGAAAATTTCAATTAAAAAAAAAAAAATTTGTTGGAATTGGGAAAACTCTTTCGATCAAATAAAAAGGGAAGTGTATTATACAGGAATCAACCATTCATATGATTCTTTTACAGAAATAAATAAAAAAAATGGTATGTTGCTGCCATTTTGAAAAGATTTAAATATCACCGAAGTAATGTCTAAACCCAATGATTCAAAAGTAAAGATAAAGATCCTGGAACAAGGAAATACCATTTTCAATTGTCTTAACAACTAGATTAGATAAGAATAAAGAATCACAATAGATTCCAAAAGAGACAGACAATTAAAGGGCTAGAGACCGCTCAATAAATGAAATATCTAAAAGGTTTCTTTTGGGTTATTTCAGAGTTATTCAACTTGAGTTATGAAGGTGCAAATACGACTAATTTTTTATTTTTGTTGGTTAAGAATAAAAAAAAGTACTTAAACCAATAGTCTAATTAATTTGATGATTTTATGGATATATTTGATAGTAGAATTTTATACATAGACATAATTTAAAAGACATAATTTAAAATTTTCTCGAGCCGTACGAGGATAAAACTTCTTATACGTTTCTAGGGGGGGTATTGTTCATCTATCCCAATGAGCCATTTATCGAATCGTTGCAATTGATGTTAGATCTCGACGAGAGGGAAGAGATCTTCGGAAAGTGGGTTTTTATGATCCTATAAAAAATCAAATCTATTTAAATGTTCCTGCTATTATATATTTCCTTGAAAAAGGCGCTCAACCTACAGAAACTGTTCATGATATTTCAAAAAAGGCGTGTGTTTTTACGGAACTTCGTCTTAATCAACAAACAAAATTAAATTAATGAAAGATAAAAAAATAGGGTGCGAATGGTTTGTCTATAGTTTTATATAAGCCTTTCTTTTCGTCTTTTTACTAGTTATTCTTTTGTTCTATTCTATTCATATCATGCTTAATAGAGTATTGTTACTATAGAATGTTTTATTTTATGTATAACAACAAAAAATAGATTGTATTACTATAATCATATATTTATTTTATTTATATATTTATTTTATTGATATAATAATTGATTTAATAATAAAAAAAAAAAAAAAAAATGATTCAACATGTTTATTTTAGTTATTAAATAAACCTAAATTTTTTTTCTACCCTCCCCCCCTCTTCCTTAATTTATTCTTCCACCAAAATTTTATATATTATATAGTGCTAACCCAACACAAGTCCTTAGTTTTTTATCTTTCAATTAAAATAATTTTATTAATTTTAATTAATTAAAATTGGAATTATTAGCTAGATTTATAATTTGTTTTTTATTTTGTATACTTTATGTCAATATTAATATTGACAACAGTGTATCAAATAAATATAATTTGATCGTAGATAAATATATCTCTTATCTCCGTTGCATAAATGGTTCTTGGATTTTCTGTGATACAATAAGTATCTTTTGATTAAGATTAAAAAAATTAAAAAATATAGACACTCTATTAGAATTCTACTATAATAATGTAAAATATAAGATAATGTAAAATATAAGCGCCAAGAATAGGTTTATAACTCTATTCAAAATGTTTTACTTTTATTCCTATTTTATATTTTATATGAGAATTTTTTTTTGCTATTTTAATATTTTGGTTATTTTTGATTGCGTTGCGCCATTCAATCTCGTTATTTATTGGGATTTTGGTTGTATCTATATATTCTTATTATAATTATTTTATTGGGGTTGCTAACTCAACGGTAGAGTACTCGGCTTTTAAGTGCGACTAGCATTTTTTACACATTTGTATGAATCAATAGGTTCGTCCATACCATCGGTAGAGTTTGTAAGACCACGACTGATCCTGAAAGGAATGAATGGAAAAAGCAGCATGTCGTAGCAATGGATAATTCTGAGAATATTTAATTTTATTCTTGTCGAATAGGTCTAAAATGTTATTTCAATTGTTTAAATTCGTGTTATGTAACAATTTTTAAAATAATTTATTTTTGGTCGAGTGAATAAATGGGTAGAGCCTTACTATGGTTCCAATTATAGGGAAATAAAAAGTAACGATCTTCCGTTCTTAATTTTTGAATGATTACCCCATCTAATTAGACGTTAAAACTAAATTAGTGCTTAGTGCGGTAAAGGCTTTTCCCATGAGGGGATTAGATCTTATGAGTCCTAAATATTCGCTATTCCTCATTATGGGATAGGGAGAAATGTGTAGAAGAAGGCAGTATATTGATAAATAAAATTTTTTTTTTTCCAAATCAAAAGCGCGATTGGATTGATAAAATAAAGGACTTCTAACTATCTTGTTAGTCTATCCGAATAAATGAATCTAAATCGATTATATGGAAAGGACAAAGCTAGAGAGTCCATTGATAAGTTTTACTTGTTTCCGAGGTATCTATTTTTTTATTACTATAATACCTTGTTTTGACTGTATCGTACTATGTATCATTTGATAACCCAATAAATCGTGTCTATTTATTTTCTGGTTCAAATAGAATTTTAAATGGAATAATTTCAAGGATATTTATAACTACATAGATCTCAGCCACATGACTTCCTATACCCACTTATGTTTCAGGAGTATATTTATGTACTTGCTCATGGTCGTGGTTTAAATGGATCCATTTTGTTGGATAATGTAGGTTATGACAATCAATCTAGTTTACTAATTATAAAACGTTTAATTAATCGAATGTATCAACAGAATCATTTTATTATTTCTATTAATGATTCTAATCCAAATAAATTTTTTGAGTACAAAAAAATTTGTATTATCAAATGATATCGTAGGTATTTGCAGTCATTGTGGAACTTCCATTTTCCCGACAATTAGTGTCTTAAGAGAAAAATCGTAAAATCGTAGAATTTACTCAATATTTCCTTTTTTAGCGGACAAATTACCATATTTAAATTATACATCAGATGTACTAATACCCTACCCCATTCATCTGCAAATTTTGATTGAAATCCTTGGATACTGCGTGAAAAATCCCTCTTCTTTGCAGTTATTATGGCTCTTTTTTCACGCGTATTATAATTGGAATAGTCTTATTACTCCAAAAAAATTTCTTTTTGCAAAAACTAATCGAAGATTATTCTTGCTACTAAATAATTATTATGTATGTGAATACGAATCCATTTTTATTTTTCTCTGTAACCAATCGTCTTATTTACGATTAAACTCTTCTGGTATTTCTTTGGATCGGATACATTTTTATAAAAAAACAATATATCCTGGAGAAGAAGTCTTTGCTAATAATTTTCCGATTACTTTCTGGTTCTTCAAGGATCCTTTTATGCATTCTTTTAGATATCAAGGAAAGTATATTCTGTCTTCAAAAGATACTCCCCTTCTGATGAATAAGTGGAAATCTTATCTTGTCAATTTAGGGCAAT